CCGGGAGAATAAACCTTTCGTATAAAATCAAAGAACTAAGATATTCTTTCTATTGAGGAGATCCGTTTTGAGTCATTATCTATATTGAATTCCTGATCAATTGCTTTTTTCTATCTTTTTCTTATTTTTCTTATATTTATTATTTTTACATATTTTATTATACATAATATATTTATACTATAATAAATATATACCTCTTAGTATAAATATATACCTTTACTTTTATTTTATTTAAATTATTTTATCTAAATATTAAATACTTTGTTTAAGTTTAAATTTTAATATCTATTTTAAAAATTTCTATTATTTATTAGAATATTTTAGAATATTTCGAATTTCTATTTTAATAATATAATAATATTTTTTTTTTATTAAAATAGAATAATATAATAAAATAAATAATAATAATAAAGTTAAATAAGATTAAATAAAAAAAATCAAATGAAAAAAGAAAATAAAGAGAAGAAGGTGGATTTTTATCAATCTTTATTTCACGTGTTACATCACATAACAAATTTTTAATTTGGAATTAGGAGAGATGGCTGAGTGGACTAAAGCGGCGGATTGCTAATCCGTTGTACAAATTATTTGTACCGAGGGTTCGAATCCCTCTCTTTCCGCTTTCTCTGATCACTTGGTATTTTCTAATTCGAAAAGATTCTCATCCTATGAAACAAATAAGATTATTAAGAATTAATTTATAAAAAAGCAAAAAAAACTATAAATTTTTTATTCCTCACGTCCAGGATTGCGTCCTGGATCATTAGATAAGAATCCAAAGATAAAAAGGGAAACAAAGAATATCACTACTGTGTAAACAAAGAGTTTGAGAGTAAGCATTACACAATCTCCAAGATCATTTTTTTTTTTGAAAAAGGGGAATAGATTGCCTATTTTTTACCACATATACCATTTTTTTGTTTTGACACCCCCAAAAATGAAAAATAAAACGAATTTCTTTGTAATAAGATTTTGATTCATTCGTTACCCGAGATTTCTTGTCATATCAATAATTAGGTATTATGGAGGACCTAATAGTCCATACTCACCGGAAGGTCAGAACAGAACGGGGAAAAGGCTGATCCAAATTCATCGCTGCGGTTATTCATTCAATATACAAGAATTTCCATTTTTGAATCGAGGGTTCGTAATGTAAGACTTATCTGATCTTATCAATTTTTATAATTTTTTTATCAAATACATCATCAATTTAGCAGAGTATTAAAGATTTCATCGAAAACTTACAGCGGCTTGCCAAACAAAGGCTAAGAGAAAAAAGAGTACAGGTATGACAGGCATAACATCTATGATTGGATTGAAAATGGCATAAGCTTCGGGCAATTTGGCGAAGAAAAAACTACTCGAATAAAGGACAGAATTAAGACAGATACCGATTAAACTAAAGATATTAAGCATAACAAGCATTTCGTTCTTGTGGATTAGATAATTTTGAGTTATTTTTATAAGGGAAAAATGAAAAAGGCAGATCAAGAAATCCTTCTTTTTCTTCGGTTCGGACTTTCCCAAATAAAAAATCCCTCTCCCCATTATCATTCTAAAATGAGAATATAAGGAATTCAACTTTCATACAATATCTTAATTGAATTCTATGTAATGATCAATGAATTTTTTTGATTCTATATCTACATGTCTTGAATCCTAGCAACAAAATATCCCATATGTTTTTGTGTATTTGGGTTGGGATTGACGAATAACCAATACCAATATTAGTATTGATTAATATCGAATAGAAATCAAAATGGGGCGTGGCCAAGCGGTAAGGCAGCGGGTTTTGGTCCCGTTATTCGGAGGTTCGAATCCTTCCGTCCCAGATCGTTTTTCATGAAACGAAAGATGGGATCACACTGCATTCCACATGAAACAAAAATTTGTTAAAGGGAAAAATCTTTTCTTATTAATTTTCAGAATGGTTCTAAGAATCATATCTGAGAATTCGTTTGGTTTCTCACAAACGGAATCAAGTGTCAAATGTGGGTAAAATTGAATATCTTTATTTTCATTCAATTCATATGATAGAATATGGGGTTAAATTAAATAAATTTGATCCTTGCTGACCCTTATCCGGATAAATACTTATTTATCCGTAGATAGAAATATTATATACCGGTTGAACCAATGACTATTCATGATTTTATATTGAATCAATTCCATACCGCTTTTAAATTTCAATTAGAGGAATGTTATGGTAAAACTTCGTTTGAAACGATGTGGTAGAAAGCAACGTGCGACTTGAAGGACATGGTCGGCTGTGGATTTTTACATCCGCCATCTTCTATAGTAATGAAGATGCTCTTGGCTCGACATAGTTTGTTCTGTTCTGCCCGGAACCTAATTTGTGTTGGGTTATAAGTAAATAGTACATGATGAAGCTCGAGAAGAAAGGATTGATTCATTTTTCAAGGGAAAGAATCTAGGGTTAGTGAAAATCAATAAGTTAGACCAACTCTGTAAGTATATCCTCACTATATATAAATTATAAATCGAAAGGTTCAAATTCAGAACAAGTTTGAAAAGTCCAATTTTTAGAAATTGGTAAAACTATTTCGATGAAAAGTGTATCACAAGGGAATCAATCATTCGTATTCTATTTATATAGAAAGAAATAACAAAAAAAGGTATGTTGCTGCCATTTTGAAAGGAATAAGGATCCCCGAGGTAATGTCTAAACCCAATGATTTCACAAAGCAAGGATAAAGGATTCCGAAACAAGGAAACACTATTTTCAATTGTCTCAACAATTGGATCAGACTGCGGAATAAAAATAGATTCGAAATGAGACAAACAAAAGAGTTTAGAGACGGCTCAATAAATGTCTAAGGATTTTCTTGTCAGAATTACCCAACTTGAGTTATGAGTATGAATGAGATTTCTTCCTTTTTCTGTAAGTAAGAAGAAAAAAGTACTCAATTCAAATTATAGTAAAATTCATTATTTTATGGATCCACTTGCTATTATATACAGAAATTGGAATCATTTTTCTCGAGCCGTATGAGGAAAAAACCTCCTATACGTTTCTAGGGGGGGCATTGTTTATTTACATCTATCCCAATGAGCCATCTATCGAATCGTTGCAATTGATGTTCGATTCCGAAGAGAAGGAAGAGATCTTCGAAAAGTAGGTTTTTACGATCCGATAAAGAATCAAACTTATTTAAATGTTCCTGCTATTCTATATTTCCTTGAAAAAGGTGCTCAACCTACAGGAACTGTTTATGATATTTTAAAGAAGGCAGAATTCTTTAAAGAAAGAACTTTGAGTTAATTAAAGGAAAAAATTATTAAATAAATAAAATAAAGTAGGGAAGGTTAACTAGTATCTATCCTTGTGTAATTATTTCTATTTACACACCATTTTCCTTTTTCTTGCTTTATTCATATTTTGGTGGGGGAATTGAATTTAACAACAAACAAGGGGTTAAGCTTGCTTATCGTACTTTTATTGATTGAATAAACCGGGGATTTTTTATTTACCTTTTCCTTAATTTTTCCCATTCCAATTTCTTATTTATGTTGTGCCAATCCAACACAAGTCTTTATTTTATTTACTTGATTTACTTTCTCAACATTGCTTTTATATTGACAATGGTGTATCGAACAAATATAATTCGATCGTAGATAAATAGGGCTGTTTATCCCCACCCCATATTGGTTTTTTTGTTTCCTTCACTCAAATGATGGGTTTGCCTTGCTGCATTTACTCTCATACAAGATGTATTTTCTTAGGGAAAATTAAAAAAGAATTTGATAAAAAATGGGTGGTCTGTCATAATTTTGACATTTCGATTAGGAATATTTTTAATCCGATCTGCTAATTTTGGTATTTTGTGTTTCTAATTGATCAGAAAATCCTTCTTTTCGATGTGTTGCTAGTTCAATGTTTTGATAGGGTCGTGCAGTGCAACTCAATTGATTTTTATATTTCGATCATATCTACATATCCTATTTATCCGGGTTGCTAACTCAACGGTAGAGTACTCGGCTTTTAAGTGCGACTATGATCTTTTACACATTTGGATGAAGCAACGAATTCGTCCAGACTATTGGTATAGTCTATAAGACCACGACTGATCCTCAAGGGTAATGAATGGAAAAAACAGCATGTCGTAATAAAATCAATTTATTATTTTATTAGATTTTTTATTTTATTAATTTATTTAATTTGAAATGAAAGTCAAAGTTAAAGTAGAACTTTGAGTTTATCCTTACCGAATCATTACAGTTCCAAAGGATTGTTTTGATTTTTGGAAGGGGACAAAAGAAATTCACATTTACAGTTGGGTCTAGTGAATAAATGGATAGAGCTCTATGGCTCCAATTCTGGTAAAATAAAAAGCAACGAGCTTATGTTCTTAATTGGAATGATTACCCGATCTAATTAGATGTTAAAAATGAATTAGTGCCTAATGCGGGAAAGAGTGGGTTCTCCTGTGAGTGAACCATTGATTTTTTCTTTTTTTTTTTTTTTCAGAATCCTAATTATTCTTTATTATGGATTGTAGACGGATGTGTAGAAGAAACAGTATATTGATAAAGAGAATTTATTCCAAAGTCAAAAGAGCGATTGGGTTGCAAAAATAAAGGATTTTTTCTCCTGTTGTAATTATAACGAACATAAACCAATTGGATAGAAAAGGAAGGTAAAAAGATCTGTTGATTGGACTCCCTCTTTCTTTTCCGGGGTATATATTTTTTTCTTACTATACTATATACATAATACAATACCTAATACCCTGTTCTGACCATATTGCACTATGTATGTATCATTTGATAAACCAAGAAAAACCTCCTGCCTCTGGCTCAAGTAGAAATGTAAATGGAAGAATTACAAGGATATTTAGAAAAAGATAGATCTCGGCAACAACACTTCCTATATCCGTTTCTTTTTCAGGAGTATATTTATGCGTTTGCTCATGATCATGGTTTAAATGATTCGATTTTTTACGAACCCGTGGAAATTTTTGGTTATGACAATAAATCTA